CAAATTTGATGGATTCGCCCTCGGAAACAAGAAGTTCTGGTCCGGGAGGAATAATATCAACCACTTGACGTCCCTCCGACGCATCCGTTATGGTTATCTCATATCCGCCTTTTTCTTTTCGTATGATTTTGCTTACTATACCTGCTGCTGTAGCATTATAAACAGTATTGTTACTCTTGTTGCCGTCGGGATAAATCTGACCCCTTCCCCTGTTCCCGCCTACGTATATAGGATATTTTAAGAAGTGAACATCCTTCTTAGTAGCAGGGTCCGGGGAAAGAATAGGGAAGGTTATTTCACTATATTTTTTACCAGGGACAGGGCCTACCACAAGAATATTTTTTTTATTGGGGCGATAGCTCTGAAAAGACAAATTGCCAATCTTTTCTTTCATCTCGGGAGAAATACGATCGGGAGGAGCTAATTCAAACCCCTCCGGTAAAATAAGAACAGCCCCCACGTTCAACCCCCCTTTTTTACCATTAGCAAGAACCTGTTTCAGTTGCATATCATAAGGAATTCGAACAACTGCTTCAAATACAGTATCAGGAAGTACCGCTTGTGGAACCTCAATTTCCACGGGCTTATTAGCTAAATGGCAATTGGCACATACAATACGCCCAGTCGCTTCTCGTGGATTTTCATAACCCTGCTGTGCAAAAATGGGATATGCACTTGAAATGGACGTCCGAGTTAAGATATATATCATGAGCGATACGGAAATAGATCGAGTAATCTGTTTCTTTAGCCAAGAAAAAGCATTTCTAGTTTGCATGGTCCAATCATTGATCGCGAAAATTTCTACAATAAATTGGGTAGGTCGCTAGTATAGTTCCCTAGCCACGATTCTGCTATTTGCTGGAATAATCTAGGATGAATCTTCCCGATGGTTAGAAATAGAAAGAGTAAATAGGATTTTCAATACTTTGCTTATGTACAACTACAAAGTACCAAGCATTCTAATTGGATTAGATTAATATCAATGGATCCTTTATCAGTCATTCATTGAATGATAAATAACTACAAGTGACGGAGACAGACGATTTAAATAACGGAAAATCCAATATTTAAAAATTGTATCGAGAATGACTGGAAAGGTGGAAACAAGACCAGCTATAATTTGATCATTATGAACAAATCCAAAATCTTTATAGATAGAGCACATAATTAATTCCCAACCCTGGGGTGAATGAAATCCGATACATAAATCAGTTAATAAAAGAATAGAAAAAGCTTTTACTGTGTCACTTAAGTTATATAGGAATTCCTGAGCCCAAGAGTTAAGAATAACAAGTTTTTCATTACCCAAAATCGAATACCCGCTTAGAATAATAAAACAGATGGTATTCGTTGAGAAGTGCAAAATCGTATGGATATGATTCTCATTTTGTATCTTGATTAATTGGATCGTTTCTTTATGGATTCCTATCCCAAACTCTTCGAGATGTGTTTCCGAGTATTCCTTGATCATTTCGTCCAAGAAGAGGAGTTCCTCTAATTCTATGAATTTTTCTAGAAGACTCTTTTCTTGAATATTATTCAAGAAAATTTCGGATTGCCCAGTATTCCACCAATTAGTAACCCAAGATTCCAGACATTTATTAACTGAGAAAGAAATCCACCAGGGCAAAAATACTATAGATGCAAGATAGAAAAGAGGAGTGAATGCTTTCTTTTTTGCCATTTTTTCGTCTGTGAATTGTTAATCAACCCATTTGTACACTCTATGCGATCGAATATTTCTTACACACATGAGTTTTATACAAGGTATCGAACTTATGAATCTATTTTCTTTGTGATTTTGTGGTTAGTCTTTGAATCTAGAAAGAATACAGAAATAGGCTAAGAATTCACTTCGAATGAAGAAATTAAGAATATTGTTTCCTAATATCTCAATTGGTCAAATTCAAAATCAAGTGTCCCCTTTCGATGAATGATCGAAAGAACCACTTTAAGTAATGAATATTATTCAGATTTTGAGACGAAAGAATTCCTTTGCTATCAAAATATCCAATATTTCGAAAAAATGTCACTGATTACCCATAGTCAGGAATAGAATAATTGAGGGAAAGATATTAGGATGATAAAAAAAAAATGACTAGCAAAGGATAAATTGGCTAGTTCTCATTATTTAATTAAGAAATCCAATTGTTGGTCATTAAAGAATACAAAAGAAAGAATTTCAAATTTACAAGATACGATCTATCTAGATCTAAAGTGTCAATTCCAACAAATATTGAACTAAAAAAAATTCTTGTTTTCGAAATGGTTTGCCATCTGAGATGACTCTATTATTTCGATTTTTTATTTGTTATTGAATTGCGTGCGCATAAAGACCATAAAAAGAGTCTCGTTTTATGGTTCTTGCGTGTACGTTTTCTTTAATTGAATGAACGTTCTGATTCGCAAATTCTCAAAATACTTCAATTGGTACACGCAAGAAATAGGCTAATTCAGCAGCCTTTTGTTCAATTTCTCGTGGAGTCAAATTCTCATCAGTACGGGTCAAGGGAATGGACCCCTGGCCTCGGATGTCCATATAAAGAACACGACGAGCATAAATACCCTCTTTAACTTCTATTCTAACGGACTGAATATCTTTTATAAGGAATCGGAGGAATATGCGACGATTTTTTCCCGGAAATCCCCAACGAAAAATACAGACTACTCCTTCCTTTCTATCGAATCGATCATAACCACTACCTACATTCCAGGAAATTGTGCACCACAAATAAGAGCTGATAAAGAGACCCGCAATTCCGTAGAAAGACATCACGATTCCTTGTGGAAAAAAAATGATTTGCTGAGGCGGAAAAAAAGATAGCAAATTTCTACCAAGATAACTGGAAGTTCCAACTAATAAGAAGCCTAATGAACCTAAAAAAAGGATAAAGGCCCAGCAGAAATTACTTATTTTTCGAGACCCCGTTATAAGTTCTATCCATATATCGTCTGATCGCCAAGTCATACTTTACTCGATTGCATTTTATTGGAATTGAGATAATACCCCAGAGAAATTTGACTTTACTTTTTTGTTTCCGAAGTAACTCTCATCAACTAGCACTAGTTTGAGGTGAACTAGCACTAGTTTGATGTCAACCTTTAGGAGTAATTCATCAAATTGGTTAAATCTAAAATAATAACATACTCTTTATTTAATACGATTCCACTATACATATCGATATACATATAGATTCACCGACTACATTTCAGCCATCCAGAGATCCTGATCTATTTGAAAATTGCTAGAATTGATATATCCATATATCATGTTTCTGCGGGCATAAGAGTTTTTTCCTTTATGTTCGGCGGAAATCACATGTTATACTATATTCCAATAAATAGATATCCGTGTTATGATACAAGTCCACGTTTTCAAAAAAAAAATGGATGAGATTGGGTCCCGGTGGATCTAAACAATCTTGTTTTTTTGAACATGAAGAAATAAAGAAGCCATTGCAATTGCCGGAAAGACTAGGCCTACTAACGGCACAAAAATAGACGGAAGGTTCAAATTTGTCATAGAAGGGGTACCTCGATTTACTATTTGTATCTGTTATTATTATTATATAAATAAAGATATCTTGTAATAATTATAATTAAATTTCAAATTTGAATTCTAATTAGATAATATTTATTATTAATAGATAATAGAGAAGAATTTGAAATTCTTAGTATAGATCTAAGCATCTATATATCTAAATCTAACTGAGTACGTATAATAAGAATAAGTGCAAAGAATGTAGAACTGTAGAACTAAATAAATGGACTTAGTCATCTCCTACATGAGAAAGATATGTATGATAATAAACTTTATTATTTTTCTTCATTTCTTTGTCTTTTGTTCTTATCTTCTAATTTTCTAAAAATAGATAAAGAGTTTTTTACCGATTATCGAAAGATTCGTTCGAATCCGACCCAACATGAATTTTTAGCTAAAATGGTTTTTCGGGAGATAGAGAAAGATACAAAACTCTATTATCTATATTGAAATTTCAAATTATATACCTAAGACAAGAAAAAATGCGTTTTATTTTCCGAATTTCACGAAAGGAAGAATTCACTCTTGGTGATGGTGATAACGGCTTCTCGATTCGTAATCAGGAATATAAATATAGGTAAAAAAAAAAAATAATAATTGAATTTAGTGCTCTACTTGATTTTGCTTGACTTTTGATTCAAAGGAAAAAAGGCGTGGAGCTTAAATAACTCACTCAGAACGCTTTTTAAAAGATTACGTGGTACAATTAGGTCGAATAAACCCTTCTGGAATAAGTATTCAGCTGCTTGTGAACCTTCGGGTATTGTTTTATTCAATGTTTGTTCAATTACTCTTTTACCTGCAAATGCAATGTAGGCATTGGGTTCGGCAATAATGATATCCCCCAACATACCAAAACTAGCTGTCACTCCACCAGTTGTCGGAGATGTAAGGATTGATACATAAAATAATTTTTTATTAAATTGATAATCATATAAAGCAGACGAGATTTTAGCCATTTGCATCAAGCTCAAACTTCCTTCCTGCATGCGCGCCCCCCCAGAAGCACACACTATAATAAGAGGTAATTTTTGATTGGCAGCGTGTTCAATCAAACGGGTAATTTTCTCTCCGACTACGGATCCCATACTACCCCCCATAAACTGAAAATCCATAACCCCAATTGCTACGGGAATGCCGTTTAGTTGGCCTATGCCTGTTTGAACAGCCTCGGTTAATCCTGTCTTTCTTTGATAAGAATCAATACGATCTTTATAAGGCTCCTCCTCCGAATGAAATTCAATGGGATCCAGAGAGACCATGTCTTCATCCATAGGATCCCAAGTACCGGGATCGATCAAAAGTTCAATTCTATCCGAACTACTCATTTTCAAATGATATCCACATTGTTCACAAATATTCATTTTGGATTTCAAAAATTTCTTATAATTTAATCCATAACAATTTTCGCATTGAACCCACAAATGCTTGTATTTTTGAGTTACCTCGAGATCATTAG